CTCGAGGTTTTCCTGATTCCGGGGGGTTTACAGGAGCGTTAGTTATCTCAGGATTTTAGGGGGGTAGGGGGGTTTAACGCGAAAAAGCCAAAAGGGGGTAATATAGATATCTTCCGACTAAATTTCACTATCTTATGTCCTTGAAATTTCTATATGTAATTCTTTAGTAAAGACTTTTCATCACGCATGCTATTTCCTTGCTTCCTAAGGTGATTCCCACCTTGTTAACCATATTGCGTGCACTGTGAAATGTCTATTGAAAAGGAAAAAAAAAAAAAAAAGAGCTAAATGCCCTATGGAAAGAACGCTCGGCATGGTGGTTGCTCCCGCTATTGTTTTCCACCATTAACTTATGCTGATAGAATAAGTTATGGGGATGTTTACAGTATGTGGTCCTGAAATAGGAACCAAATGCCAGGAATAAATCACTGTGTGAAACCCCCACAATATTTGTCCCTCACCTTCAATAACCGTTGGCATTAAGAAATGGACTTGTTGGTCGGCTCTTACTACATTAAATATTTGAGTTTGACGAGATTTTGAATAAAGTTATAACTTGACTCATGAATATTTGTATTAGGTCTTAGGTTTCGCCTGGTGTTTGTAGAGGTTTGTTGTTTTTTATTTTTCTGCTTTCTGCAAAATTTTCGTATTGTTCAATTCTTGAATGGTTAAACCCTAGATATGGTGATAAAACATGTATGTACTTGAATGCTATATGATATGGTTAATATAAATTAATGTTGATAATACATATATGTATTATAAATTATTATACATATACTACAAAGAATAGTTTAACTAAGAATCCTGGCTTTGGGAGTCAGGGGTGGGAGTTAAAATCTCCTTTCTTTGAGCAGTAGGGAGGATTTTAACCTCCGACATCTGGTTTACAAGACCAGGGCTCTGACGCTGAGCTACTAATGCAAGCTCATTCAAGTGCTTTATCCTCTGCATAGCCTGCTAGTGGTGTGAGGACTAGGAAGAGGAAAAAGTATAAAAAGGATGCAACTTGTCCAATAATAACGAACGGGTGTGACACGGGTATTCCACCAATTCAGGTAAGAATAATGACGTCTGCGATCAGGGTTCAAAACAAGAATTGTGTAAGTGGTCGGAAAGTGAGACTTCGTTGTTTAGACGTGTGTAGAAATGGTACGAGCATCAGAATAAGAATTGAGGCCAGGAGGGCTAAGACTCCCCCCAGTTTATTGGGGATGGAGCGTAGAATTGCATATGCGAACAGGAAATATCATTCTGGCTTAATGTGGGGAGGGGTAACTAGTGGATTGGCGGGGGTGAAATTGTCTGGGTCTCCTAGCAGGTTGGGTGAGAATAAGGCTAGACATGTGAGGGCAATGACAAGTACTGCGAACCCTAATAAGTCTTTGTATGAGAAATAGGGGTGAAAGCTTATTTTATCTGCATCTGAATTTAGGCCGAGGGGATTATTTGATCCTGTTTGGTGAAGGAAGAGAAGGTGGACCATGGTTGCGCCTGCAATTACAAAGGGGAATAGGAAGTGGAAGGCAAAGAATCGGGTAAGGGTTGCATTGTCTACTGAGAATCCACCTCAAATTCATTGAACTAGGGAGCTACCTACGTAGGGTACTGCAGAGAGTAGGTTAGTAATAACGGTTGCACCTCAAAAGGACATTTGGCCTCAGGGTAATACATAGCCGACGAAAGCAGTTATTATAACTAGAAGTAGTAGGACTACTCCGATGTTTCATGTCTCTTTATAGAGGTATGAGCCGTAGTAAAGTCCGCGGCCGATGTGGGCATAAATGCATACAAAGAAGAAGGATGCACCGTTGGCGTGAAGGTTTCGGATGAGTCAGCCGTAATTTACGTCTCGGCAAATATGAGCAACGGAAGAAAAAGCCGTGGCAATATCGGAGGTGTAGTGCATGGCTAAAAATAGTCCTGTGAGGATTTGAATAACTAAGCAGAGTCCTAAGAGAGATCCGAAGTTTCATCACACTGAAATATTTGAGGGGGCGGGTAGGTCAACTAGGGCATTGTTTGCGATTTTGAGGAGAGGGTGTGTCTTTCGTAGACTTGCCATTAGTGGGTTCTTGTAGTTGAATAACAACGGTGGTTTTTCAAGCCATTGGTTCTGGTTAAAGTCCTGGCAGGAATTATGACTTACATTATGTCTTTATTTTTAATTGGATTAGTTCTAGGGTTGGTTGCAGTTGCTTCTAACCCTTCTCCTTACTTTGCTGCCTTAGGGTTAGTAGTTGTGGCGGGCATGGGATGTGGAGTATTGGTTGGTCATGGGGGACCTTTTCTATCGTTGGTGTTGTTTTTGATTTACTTGGGTGGTATATTAGTTGTGTTTGCATACTCGGCGGCACTTGCCGCTGAGCCCTATCCGGAAAGTTGGGTAAGTGGTCCTGTTGTAGGTGACATGTTGATATACTTAGTGGGGGTGGGGGTAGCTTCTAGTGTGTTTTGAGGGGGGTGATATGAGTCCTCATGGGTGCCGGCTGATGAGCTTAGTGAGCTTTCTGTCCTGCGAGGTGATATTGGAGGGGTTGCGCTAATGTACTCATTAGGGGGAGGGATGTTAGTACTTAGTGCGTGGGTTCTACTTCTCACCTTGTTTGTTGTGTTGGAGTTAACTCGAGGACTAAGTCGGGGGGCCCTTCGGGCAGTTTAACGGGTGAACAAAAGGGCAGCAAGGGTCAGGGTGAGAAGGAATAGGGTGAGGTATGTCTTAATTATTCCTTGTTGGGTGTTGCTTGTTGTTGTAATAAGGGGGATGTTTGATGAAGAGATTGCTTTGGGGCCGACTTTCTCTAGTCAAGTTTGGTCAATTAGTTGGCTGGCAAGTGTCTGTCCTAAAACTAGATTTAGTTTGGGGGTAAATCGATGAACGATCGAGGGGAAAAAGCCTAACATGTTGGAGAAGTGGTGGGTAATTAGATTGGGGGTAATTTTGTACTGTTTATTGGTTAGTGTTGCTAGTTCGAGGGCAATGAGTAATCCCATAATTGTAACTACAAGGGCGGCTAGTTTGAGCAAGGGGGGTATAGACATCACAGGGGTCTTGAGGGGGGTAATGCTTGAAATGATTAGGAGGCCAGCGACAATGCTCCCTCATGCAAGTCGTTTTAGGGGGTTAATAACCGCTGGGTTATTCTCATTGATGGGGGAAATAGCGTTAAATCGTGGATAGCCTATTGAGACAAAAAATACTACGCGGAGACTGTAGATGGCCGTGAATGAGGTGGCTAGAAGGGTTAGGACTAGGGCTCAGGCGTTTAGGTGGGATGTGTTTAGTGCCTCAATAATGGCATCTTTGGAGAAGAATCCTGCTAGGAAGGGGGTGCCTGTGAGGGCCAAACTACCAATGGTGAGGCAGGAGGATGTAAAGGGGGCAAGGTGATGTATGCCTCCTATTTTTCGGATATCTTGTTCGTCGTTGAGGCTGTGGATAATTGAGCCAGAACAGAGGAATAATATTGCTTTGAAGAAGGCATGGGTGCAGATGTGGAGGAAGGCTAGTTGAGGTTGATTTAAGCCAATAGTAACTATTATTAGGCCGAGTTGACTTGATGTGGAGAATGCTACGATTTTCTTGATATCATTTTGGGTTAAGGCACAGGTGGCTGTAAATAGCGTTGTTAGGGCACCTAGGCATAGGCAGGTGGTGAGGGCAGTTTGATTATTTTCTAGGAGGGGACTTGTTCGTACTAAGAGAAAGATACCGGCAACAACTATGGTGCTTGAATGCAGTAGGGCAGAGACCGGTGTAGGACCCTCCATGGCAGAGGGGAGTCAAGGGTGGAGGCCAAATTGGGCCGACTTGCCTGTAGCGGCAATAATCAGCCCTAGTAGTGGAAGAGTGAGATCTAGGTCTTTTGTTGCTACAAAAATCTGTTGTAACTCTCAGGAGTTAGCGTTGGTTGCTATTCATGCTATTGTGAATAGCAATCCAATGTCTCCGACCCGATTATACACAACGGCCTGAAGGGCCGCTGTGTTGGCATCCGCTCGTCCGTATCATCAGCCAATGAGTAGAAATGACATAATGCCCACTCCTTCTCAACCAATGAAAAGCTGGAATAGATTGTTTGCTGTAACAAGAATAATTATGGCAATAAGGAAGATTAGGAGATATTTAAAGAATCGGTTTATATATGGGTCCGCATGTATATATCATGATGCAAACTCTAGAATAGATCAAGTGACGTAGAGGGCAATGGGGACGAAGATAACTGAGTAGTGGTCAAATTTGAAACTAATGTTTACGTCGAAGGTTAGTGTATTTATTCAACTTCATGAGGTGATGATTGCTTCTGCGCCTTCGTTAAGAAAGAGGAATAGGGGGATTAGGCTGACGAAGAAGGCTAGGGCGACCGCTGTTTTAACATGTGAAACGGCCCAGTCGGGGTTTCGGGGGCGAGGTTCCAGGGTCGTAAAGATAGGATATGCTAGTAGTAAAAAGATAATGACTAAGCTGGATGATATAATAAGTGATGAGGAGTGCATAGCTGCTACTTGGATTTGCACCAAGAGTTTTTGGTTCCTAAGACCAATGGATGAGCTGTTATCCTTTAGGAGCAGGCCGAGTGAGCCCTGGGGTCCAACCAAGGTCGCGGAGATTAGCAGTCTTCGTTGCTGGCGAGCCTCTCTCGGTGGATAAGGGGATTTTAACCTCTGTCTTTAGAATCACAATCTAATATTTTTGTTAAACTATATCTACAGGTGGTTCAGCCTCATACTAATTCGGGCTTTAAGACAAGTAGAAGCAGGGGGAGGAGGTGAAGGGCCATGACTAGGTGCTCCCGGGTGTAGGAGGGGTTTAGGCTAATAATATGTGCTGGGAGGGGGCCTCGTTGGGTCATGAGGAATATATAAAGTGAATAGCTTGCGGTAATAAGGGTTCCTGCCCCCGTAAGTACAAGGGTTCATCATGATCAACCAAATAATGAGGTGATAATTAAAAGTTCCCCCATGAGGTTGGGCAGAGGGGGAAGGGCTAAGTTTGCGAGGCTGGCAATAAATCACCATGTTGCCATGAGTGGAAGTACTATTTGTAATCCCCGGGCTAATAGTATTGTCCGGCTATGGAGGCGTTCGTAATTTGTGTTGGCTAAGCAGAAGAGGGCCGAGGACGTTAGGCCGTGTGCAATTATAAGGATTACGGCGCCGGCAAGGCCTCAAGGTGTTTGGATGAGAATACCCCCGACGACTAGGCCCATGTGGCTTACGGATGAGTAAGCGATGAGGGATTTAAGATCTGTTTGGCGAAGGCAGGTGGAGCCAGTCATAATTACACCTCAGAGGGCGAGGATAATAAATGGATAGCTTAATTCTTTAGTGAGAGGTTCCAATATAACTATTATTCGGATCATGCCGTAGCCTCCTAGTTTTAGAAGAACTGCAGCTAGGACCATTGAGCCTGCAACTGGGGCTTCTACATGTGCTTTTGGTAGCCAGAGATGTGCTCCATATAAGGGTATTTTTACTAAAAATGCAATTAGGCAGCCTGCTCATCAAAGCTTGTCAGCATAAGATGAAAGGGGGGTAGAGCTAGCATATTGGATGGTTAAGAGGGAGAGGGAGCCTGTATCTTTTTGAAGGAGCAATAGGGCAACTAGTAATGGGAGGGAGCCTGCTAGGGTATAAAACAAAAAATATACTCCTGCATTAAGACGTTCTGCCTGGTTACCCCATCGAGTAATAATAATTAATGTGGGGATGAGAGTAGCTTCAAATATAACATAAAACATAAGGAGTTCAGTGGCACCAAATGCTATGATAAGGAATACTTGCAGCGATGTTAATAGGCTAATGTAGGTTCGTTGGCGGTTAATAGGTTCGAGTGCTGTGTGGCTCTGGCTTGCCAAAATTATAAGGGGGAGTAGTCAGCAGGTGAGGACAAGGAGGGGAGTTGAGAGGGGGTCTGTGGCTATGAAGGGCGTGAGGCAGGATCAACCTGTTTCGGATGTATTTTTTAGTCATGTGAGGCTGGCTAATGCAATGACTAGGCTGTGGGAGAGGGTAGTAGGTCATAATCACTTGGCAGGGGCAAGCCAGGCTGTGGGGAGAAGCATTAAGGTGGGAATTAGGATTTTTAGCATTGTAAGAGGTTTAAGGTTTGAAGGCGATCTGAGCCATGTGTGCGAGCTGTGGCTACCAGTAGGGCAAGTCCTGCGCTTGCTTCACAAGCTGAAAAAGCCAATAGAAGTATAGGAGCCGCAGAGAAGCTTGTGGAGCCCAGTTGAAGGGTTCAAATCGAAAGTCCAATAAATAAAGAGAGCATCATCCCTTCTAAGCATAAAAGAGCGGAGAGGAGGTGGGTTCGATGGAATGCTAGGCCTGTCAGTCCTAGTGTAAAGGCCGATGAGAAAGCGAAGTGAGCGGGAGTCATTAGACAATTATGGACTTTAACCATAAGCTTTTGAGCCGAAATCAAATATTTTTCTTAAACTAATTGGCTATTCGGCTCATTCTAATCCTCCTTGAATTCACTCGTAAACTAAGCCAAGGGTAAGAAGAATAAGCACGGCCACGGCTCAGAAGAGTGTTAATAAAGGGGAAGTTAATTGGTCTCCTCAGGGGAGTGGTAGAAGAAGGGCAATTTCTAAATCGAAAAGGAGGAAAAGAATGGCGACTAGGAAGAAGCGGAGGGAAAATGGTAGGCGGGCTGACCCTAAGGGGTCGAAACCACACTCATATGGGGAGAGCTTTTCGTGATCGGGGGTCATTTGGGGAAGTCAGAAGGATACAATGGCCAGGATTACGGAAAGCAAAATAGTGATGGTAATTACAGCTATTGCTACGTTCATTATCTTTCCTTGGATTTTAACCAAGACCGGGTGATTGGAAGTCACTTATACTAGTTTTAATACTAGAAAGATTAAGAGCCTCATCAGTAGATAGAGATATATAGGAATAATCACACAACGTCTACGAAATGTCAGTATCAGGCAGCTGCTTCGAATCCGAAGTGGTGCTCGGATGTAAAGTGGTATTGGATTTGTCGTAGGAGGCAAACAGCTAAAAATGTGGAGCCAATAATAACGTGTAGTCCGTGGAATCCAGTGGCTACGAAAAATGTAGAGCCGTATACGCCATCTGCAATTGTAAAGGGGGCTTCATAGTATTCCAGGGCTTGAAGAAATGTAAAATAAAAGCCTAGAAGGATAGTTAAGGCTAGTGATTGAATGGTCTGTTTTCGTTCACCTTCCATAATGCTGTGGTGGGCTCAGGTGACTGTTACCCCGGAGGCAAGCAGAACAGCTGTATTAAGGAGGGGGACTTCAAATGGGTCAAGGGTTGTAATGCCTGTGGGAGGTCAGCAGCCCCCTAGCTCAGGAGTGGGAGCGAGGCTCGCGTGGTAAAAGGCTCAGAAGAATCCTAGGAAAAAGAATACTTCGGAGGTAATGAAAAGAATCATTCCGTATCGAAGACCTTTTTGTACGGGGGGCGTGTGATGTCCTTGGAATGTACCTTCTCGTACGATGTCTCGTCATCATTGATATATTGTAAGAAGCAGTAGGGCTGTTCCTAAGGTTATTAAGGTTGTTGAGCGAAAATGAAATCAGGTCGCAAGGCCTGATGTTATCAGGAGGGCAGCAATTGCCCCTGTTAGGGGTCAAGGGCTGGGGTCAACTATGTGGTAAGGGTGTGCTTGATGGGCCATTAGACGTTTTCTTGTAGGTATAGTGTTAGTAGGAGAACGAAGACGTAGGCTTGAATTATTGCTACAGCAACTTCTAATAGGGTAAGGAGAACCAGTACTGTTGTTGTGATGATTGCGACGGTTGGTATTAAGGGAAGAAGTACGAACGCACCTGTAGCAATTAGTTGAATTAATAGGTGGCCAGCTGTTAAATTGGCCGTTAGTCGTACCCCTAGGGCAAGGGGGCGAATAAAGAGGCTAATTGTTTCGATAATGATAAGTACTGGGATGAGGGGGCCAGGTGTGCCTTCTGGTAGGAGGTGTCCTAGGGCATGGGTTGGTTGGTTTCGCATGCCAATAATAACAGTTGCTAATCAAAGAGGTACCGCAAGCCCTAAATTTAGTGATAATTGGGTGGTGGGGGTAAAAGTATAGGGAAGAAGTCCTAATATATTTAGGGTAATTAAAAAGATCATTAATGAGGTTAGGAGGGCGGCTCACTTATGGCCTCCGATATTTAAGGGGAGGAGAAGCTGTTGAGTAAAACGGTTAATAAACCAGCCCTGAAGCGCGAGGAATCGGTTGTTTAATCATCGAGTTGTAGGTGTGGGGTAAAGGAGTCAGGGCAGGGTAAGGGCAAGGGCTATTAATGGGATCCCGAGATAGGTGGGGCTTATAAACTGGTCAAAAAAGCTTAGTGTCATGGTCAAGTTCAGGGGTCTGTTTTGGGTTTTTCTGCGCTTTGCAGGGTGGGGGTATTTGGGAAGGTGTGGGCTGTAACTTTAGCGGGAATAACGGCCAGGAAGACCATTCACGAGAAGACTAAAATAGCAAATCAAGGTGTGGGGTTGAGTTGGGGCATGTCGTTAGGGGTGGTTGGGAGTCACCAATCTTTAGCTTAAAAGGCTAACGCTACACCCTATTTAGCTTCCTAGCGAGGCGTCTTCAAGTATTCGAGATGATCAGTTTTCAAAGTGTTCTAGAGGGACTGCTTCCACTACAATAGGTATAAAGCTGTGATTTGCTCCGCAGATTTCAGAGCATTGTCCGTAGAATACTCCTGGTCGGGATGCGATGAAGGCTGTTTGATTAAGGCGGCCTGGGACTGCGTCCATTTTTACCCCCAGGGCTGGGACTGCTCATGAGTGGAGTACATCGTCTGCAGATACTAAAACTCGGATGGGGGATTCAACTGGAATGACCATGCGATGGTCGGCTTCTAACAGGCGGAATTGTCCAGGGGTTAGGTCTTGGGTCGGGATTATGTATGAATCAAAGCCAAGATCTTCGTAGTCAGTATATTCATAACTTCAGTATCATTGGTGGCCAACGGCTTTAATTGTTAATAGGGGGTTATTAATTTCATCTATAAGGTAGAGGATGCGAAGGGAGGGGAGTGCAATTAGAATTAAAATGATAGCTGGGAGAATTGTTCAGATAATCTCAATCTCTTGTGAATCTAAAATATATTTGTTCGTTAATTTAGTGGTAACTATAGCAAGAATAATGTAAAGCACTAGTGTGCTAATCAGGAAGACGATTATTAAAGCATGGTCGTGAAAATGAAGAAGTTCTTCTATAACAGGTGAAGCTGCATCTTGAAATCCAAGCTGTGACGGATGGGCCATTAAAAGCAAGACACGCGGGGGTTTAACCCACACTTCCGCCTTGACAAGGCGGTGTAATGTACTCTTTTATTAGTGTCTTATAAAGAAAGGGGCAGAGCGGTTAGGTGGTCGGGATGAAACCGACGTTTGGGGGTTGGACTCCTCCCATTCTGGTTAGTAGGGGAGTACTTGTACAAAGGCAGGCTCCTCGAATGTGTGGTAGGGGGGAGGGCAGCCATGTAGTCATTCTACATTGGTTGTTGTTAAATCTGTTGCTAGAACTTCACGCTTGGCGGCGAATGCCTCTCAAATAATAAATAAGAACATGATAACAGCCACTAAGGAGATAAGTGATCCGATTGAGGAGACTGTATTTCACAGGGTGTAGGCGTCAGGGTAGTCGGAGTATCGTCGGGGCATTCCGGCTAATCCGAGGAAGTGTTGTGGGAAGAAGGTTAAGTTTACCCCTAAGAACATAATACCGAAGTGGATTTTTGTTCAAGTGCTGTGTAGCGTGTAGCCTGAGAATAGTGGGAATCAGTGCACAAAGGCGGCGACAATGGCAAATACGGCCCCCATAGATAGTACGTAGTGGAAGTGGGCTACTACATAATAGGTATCGTGGAGTACAATATCTAGGGATGAATTGGCCAGAACAATGCCTGTAAGCCCGCCTACTGTAAATAGGAAAATAAAACCAAGGGCCCATAAAAGGGGTGTTTCTCATTTAATAGAGCCCCCGTGTAGGGTTGCAAGTCAGCTAAATACTTTAACACCGGTGGGAATTGCGATGATTATCGTGGCAGACGTAAAATAAGCGCGTGTGTCTACGTCCATGCCAACTGTGAATATGTGATGAGCTCATACAATAAAGCCTAGGAGGCCAATAGCCATTATTGCTCACACTATGCCTATATAGCCAAAGGGTTCTTTTTTGCCAGAATAATAGGCGACGATGTGTGAAATCATACCAAAGCCAGGCAGAATAAGAATATATACTTCTGGGTGACCAAAAAACCAGAATAAGTGCTGGTAAAGGATTGGATCTCCTCCTCCGGCCGGGTCAAAGAAGGTGGTATTAAGGTTTCGGTCGGTAAGGAGCATTGTGATGCCGGCAGCGAGGACTGGTAGAGAGAGAAGGAGAAGAACAGCGGTAATTAGGACGGCTCATACAAACAGGGGTGTCTGGTATTGAGAGATGGCCGGAGGTTTCATATTAATAATTGTGGTAATAAAATTAATTGCCCCAAGGATTGAGGAAATACCTGCCAGGTGAAGTGAAAAGATTGTCAGGTCGACTGATGCTCCTGCGTGGGCTAAATTACCAGCCAGGGGCGGGTACACTGTTCATCCGGTTCCGGCACCTGCTTCTACTCCAGAAGAGGCAAGTAGTAGTAGGAAAGAAGGGGGTAGAAGTCAGAAACTTATATTATTTATACGAGGAAATGCCATGTCTGGGGCTCCAATCATTAGGGGAATTAATCAGTTTCCAAAACCTCCAATTATAATTGGCATTACTATAAAGAAAATCATTACGAAGGCATGTGCTGTAACGATTACATTATAAATTTGGTCGTCTCCAAGGAGAGCGCCCGGTTGGCTTAGTTCTGCTCGAATGAGTAGGCTGAGGGCTGTGCCTACTATACCGGCTCAGGCACCAAATACTAGATAAAGGGTGCCGATGTCTTTGTGATTAGTGGAGAAAAATCAGCGTGTGATGGCCACAGGTAGGATGGCTGAGTTTTTAAGCGGTGGATTGTAGCCCCATAAACAGAGGTTCGAGCCCTTCTTCTTACCAGAAGTCTTGAGGTGTTATACATATCAGATTGCAAATCTGAAGATGCAGGTTAGTCGGTCCGCCGGGACTTCCCCCCGCCTCCGCCCGCCCCTCAGGCGGGGGAAAAGTAGATGGATGCTCCGCTGGTTTGAGCGCTTAGCTGTTAACTAAGATCTTGCAGGATCGAGGCCTGCCCTTCTTAGGAAGGCTTTAGCTTAATTAAAGTACCTGTTTTGCATACAGGAGATGTGGGGTAGTGTCCCGCAAGCCTTATCAGGGACTGGGGGACTTCCACCCTCACTTAGGGCTTTGAAGAGCCCTTGGTCTTGTTTTAACCTAAGTCCCTTAGAGGGTTATTAGTGCTATTGCGGCGGGTGTTAGGGGTAGAAGCAGCAGCGTAGCTATGGCTGAGGTAGCAAGTGGTAGTGTTAGTTGTAAGGAGGGGAGGCGTCATGGGGAAATTGCGGTGAGGTTATTGGGTGAGATAGTTAGTGCCATCGCGTATGATAGTCGTAGATAAAAATATAGGCTAAGGAGGGCGGTTATTGCGGCCAGTGTTGCAGCGGGGGCAAGGTCTTGTTTAGTAAGTTCTTGAAGAATAAGCCATTTTGGCATAAAGCCTGTAAGTGGGGGGAGGCCCCCTAAGGATAATAATAGAAGGGGTGCAAGGGCGGTTAGGGCGGGAGTTTTTGTCCATGAGGTTGCTAGAGCATTAATGCTGGTTGCTTTATTAAGTTTAAACATAAGAAATGCTGAGAATGTTATAATGAAGTATGTAAGTAATGTTAAAATAGTCAAGGAGGGGGAGAATTGTAGCACAATTACTATTCAGCCGAGGTGTGCGATGGAGGAGTAGGCAAGAATTTTGCGAAGTTGGGTTTGGTTGAGGCCCCCTCAGCCCCCTACAATGGTTGAGGTAAGTCCGAGGATAATTAAAAGGGTGGTGTTGGCACAGGGCGTTTGGACTAATAAGGCAAATGGGGCAAGTTTTTGTCAGGTCGACAAAATAAGTCCTGTAGTTAGGTCTAGGCCTTGAAGTACTTCAGGTAGCCATGAGTGTACAGGTGCAAGTCCCATTTTTAGTGCGAGGGCCAAAGTGACAAGAGCAGTTGGGAAGGGGTGGGCAATTTGTAAAAGGTCTCATTGCCCAGTTAATCAAGCGTTGGTGGTGCTGGCAAAGAGTAGTATAGCTGCTCCGGCAGCTTGAATCAAGAAGTATTTAGTGGCTGCTTCAACTGCTCGGGGGTGATGGTGTTGAGCTATTAGGGGAATGATGGCAAGAGTATTTATTTCCAGGCCTATTCAGGCTAGTAGTCAGTGGGAGCTTGCGAAGGTGGTAGTAGTGCCTAAACCAATACCAAATAGCAGGGCGGTTAAGATGTAAGGGTTCATTAGCAAAGGAGGGATTTTAACCTTCGTGTTTGGGGTATGGGACCAAGAGCTTAGAATTAGCTGACTTTACTAGGAAATAGTGTAGTGGGAGCACCAGGAGTTTTGCTCTCCTTAGGCGGGGTTCGAGTCCCCCTTTTCTAAGAAGCGGGGGGGATTTGAACCCCCATAAGTCACTCTATCAAAGTGGCCCTTTACTTCAGGCACGGCTTCTTATCTATAGCTGGGGTGGCAAGCCAGCAAATGCAATGGGGAGGGCTAGGTGTCAGATAACCAGGGCCAGTGTAAGCGGGAGGAAGTTTTTTCAAATTAGATGCATGAGTTGATCGTAGCGGAATCGTGGGTAGGAGGCTCGAACTCATAAAAATAAGACAGATAGAAGGGCCGCCTTGGTTATTAGGTTCATCGCGGTGAGTTCAGGTAGTATTGGGAAATGAGAAGCCCCTAAGAAGAGGGTGGCGGAAAGTGTATTTATAAGCAGAATATTAGCATATTCGGCCAAGAAAAATAGAGCGAATGGGCCGCCTGCATATTCTACATTGAAGCCAGAGACTAGTTCGGATTCGCCCTCAGTAAGATCGAAAGGTGCACGGTTTGTCTCTGCAAGGGTTGAAATATACCATATTGCGGCTAGTGGTCAGGCTGGGAGTAGTATTCAGACGCTTTCTTGGGCAATGTTGAAGGTTTGTAGTGTGAAACCTCCTGTAAAAATAATAGTACTTAATAGGATTAGGCCGAGACTAACTTCATATGAAATGGTTTGGGCTACAGCCCGAAGGGCCCCGATGAGGGCGTATTTTGAATTTGATGCTCAACCTGAGCCTAGAATGGAGTAGACAGCGAGGCTTGACAGGGCTAAAATAAACAGAATCCCAAGGTTCAAGTCAATGACTGGGTAAGGGAGGGGTATGGGGGCTCAAAGGGTTAAGGCAAGTGTAAGTGCGAGTAGTGGGGCGAGGAGGAATAGTACGGGAGAGGAAGTGGAGGGGCGAACGGGCTCTTTAATAAAGAGCTTCACACCATCAGCGATAGGCTGTAATAGTCCGTAAGGCCCTACAATATTTGGACCCTTTCGTAGTTGTATGTACCCTAGTACCTTACGTTCTAGAAGTGTGAGGAAGGCGACGGCTAAGAGGATGGGGACAATGAAGGCCAAGGGGTTGAGAATATGGGTAATAAGGACTGAAATCATAGTTAAGGAGAGGACTTGAACCTCTGTAAAAAGGGCTTAGGTCTTTTGCATTCACCGGGCTCTGCCACCCCAACATGCCGTTCTCTCAGGCAGTGGGGGTATGCCCTCTTGCCTACTTTAGTTGTCTTCACTAGGTGGGGGTGAGGCTTGCTTAGAGCAGGGGCCTCTTCTTTTCGGTCCTTTCGTACTAGAAAAGAGCACACCATAGATAGAAACTGACCTGGATTACTCCGGTCTGAACTCAGATCACGTAGGACTTTAACCGTTGAACAAACGGACCCTTAATAGCGGCTGCACCATTAGGATGTCCTGATCCAACATCGAGGTCGTAAACCCCCTTGTCGATATGGGCTCTAAAAGGGGATTGCGCTGTTATCCCTAGGGTAACTCGGTCCGTTGATCGGCATTGCCGGATCTTATTGGTCAGATATTCTGTTAATTAGAGCTGCGGCTCTTAGTTGTAGGAGGGGGTGCTCCCTTTCCACGTGGGGGTTTTTTGTTTCCCCGCGGTCGCCCCAACCAAAGACATTAGGGAAGGATTCCATTAGTTCAGGCCCTTATAGGGGGTTACTTGACAGGATCTTCTTTGGTGTCTAAAGCTCCATAGGGTCTTCTCGTCTTATGTTTATATCCCCGCTTCTGCACGGGGAGATCAATTTCATTGACTTGAAAGAGGAGACAGTTAAGCCCTCGTTGTGCCATTCATACAGGTCTTCATTTAAAAGACAAGTGATTGCGCTACCTTTGCACGGTCAAAATACCGCGGCCGTTAAACTAATAGTCACAGGGCAGGCGGGACCTCTTATTCTTTAGCTTTGCAAGAGGCGATGTTTTTGGTAAACAGGCGAGGCTTGATTTGTTTGCCGAGTTCCTTCTCTTTCTTTTAGTCTTTCCCTAGGTGCACACCTGTGTAGGGGTTAACGGTTTATGTTTGAATTTTTTTCTGGTTGTTTGGGTTGTTGTTTCAGGTCCCTCTTCGTTTGGGGCCGTTAATGCTCGGTGCGGGTTCGTTCCGAATTACATGTGTGCAAGGAGAGAGGCTTGGCTCTCTTATTTACTCATATTAGCAGGGTCCCTCCCATGTTTGCATGGGATGGCCCGGTAGGGAAGGGGGGAGTAAGAATTAATTATCAGGATAGAGAGGGGTAGTGGTGTATTTGAGCTATAACGCTTTCTACTGGGGTGGCTGCTTTTAGGCCCACCCAAATACTTACCTTTATTTTATTATGATCTTTTTCCTCCCGGAAAAGTTGTATCTTGTTTCAAAGGGGCTGTACCCCCTTTGAATAACTCTCACAGTTTCTTGTGGTATCAGGTGGGGTAATACTGAGGTGAATAAAAAATCTGAGAGGCTGAACTTCTATCCATTTCCCGGGCAACCAGCTATAACTAGGTTCGGTAGGTTTATCACCTCTACTCAAAGCTCATTCCACTCTTTTGCCACAGAGACGGGTTCGCCCTATAAATAGGCTGTCTTGGAGTAGCTCCCCTAGTTTCGGGGTTGTCAAACTAAAGCACTCTTTGCTTGGGTCACGCTGGCTAAATCATGATGCAAAAGGTACGAGAATAAATCTCTGCTTTACTTAGCTTCACTGGGTTGTTTCATTTCTCTTTCAGCGATCCCTATGCGGTACTTTCTCTATTGCTCCTAAGTCCTTTTTCTGTCGCCCATACTAAAGGGGAAAAATGGTTTGTTTAATTAAAACACTCGTGCATTTGGGGTTATAAATAATGGTTGGTTGTTGTTGAGTTTGTGGGCTAGCTGTTGGGCATCAGGGTGATCCGATTTGCACGGGTGTCTCTTCAGTGTAAGGGAAGTGTTATTCTACTTTAACTACACTCTGATATTACCAAGTGCACCTTCCGGTACCCTTACCATGTTACGACTTGCCTCCCCTCTGCGATTTTTGGGTTTTTAATTATTTAAAGTGATAGGCTTGGGGAGAGTGACGGGCGGTGTGTGCGCGCTTCAGGGCCGATTTCAGCGGAACACGCTATTTTCCGCTTACTACTAAATCCTCCTTCAGGCGCGTGTTTCAGTGCGCCGTTCGTGTTCCCTAATATAGGGAATGTAGCCCATTTCTTCCCCCTCCATGCGCTACACCTCGACCTGACGTTTTGGGTTGTGCCAGTTGTGCTTACTTTTAGGCCTTCACAGGGTAAGCTGACGACGGCGGTATATAGGCGGGATAAACAAGGAAGGGTGAGGTTGAACGGGGGTTATCGGTTCTAGAACAGGCTCCTCTAGGGGGGTCTAAAGCACCGCCAAGTCCTTTGGGTTTTAAGCTGGTGCTCGTAGTTCCCAGGCGGGTAGGGTATGTGATATATTACCAAGGTTTAGGGCTAGGCATAGTGGGGTATCTAATCCCAGTTTGTGCCAGAGCTTTCGTGGGGTCAGGGGTTGTAAAGCTACCTTCGTGGTTGATCTTCTAGCCTTCGGATGCGTATAACAGCTTTGAAGGTGTGCGGCTTTAGTCTTTGTTTTCCATAACCACTCTTTACGCCGAATGGTATCAACTTGGGTCTCTCGTATAGCCGCGGTGGCTGGCACGAGTTTTACCGGCCCTCTTAGCTTTAACTAAGTCAAGTTTTCACTTATGGCTTAATGTTTATCACTGCTGAGTTCCCTTGAGGGTGTGGCTAAGCAAGGTGTCATGGGCTTACAGATGTGTGCCTGATACCAGCTCCTTGCTCCCGGGCAGGGGGCTGTAGGGCATTCTCACAGGGGGGCGGATACTTGCATGTGTAAATTTGGCTAAAGTTGATAGTAAAGTCAGGACCAAGCCTTTGTGCGGGCGGGGCTTTCTAGGGCCCATCTTAACATCTTCAGTGTTATGCTTTAATTAAGCTACGCTAGC